GATGGGAAACATGCTCAATATCATTTGATTGAATAGTTGCCTCAGCTCCTTGTTGTTTGAGGAAACCCCCCCCTTCAATTGGTCTTTTTTCACAAAAAGCAGACATGAGATAACAAATCAAGTGTTTCCCTAAGATTTCGAATAACTGTCCCGAATTCAAGTTGATTATGTTTTGCTTCTTCTTCGGAGAAAGACGATCAAACAATTTCCAATCATGGTCCTTGCGGATCGGATCATCCATATAGGATAAAAAAAGAAACTCCATATATTTGCTATCTTTCTCTTTGTCCATATATTTGCTATCTTTCTCTTTGAATGAGATCTCAATTCCAGCTACGGTTTCATTAGATATCTTACAACTAGAATCCCTCTTTTTTCCGATCTGGTTCCTCCACCACCGCGAACCCCGGTTAGATTCAGGCATGATACACTTTTTATTTATTGGGAGAACCCAAGTACTCTCTTGCGGATCCATGAAACAACTCTCAGAAATCTTTTTCCCCTTTGGAAGATGCAGGAGCGAAACAATCAACCTATTGATATTGGAAGACCAAAAAGATTCTTCCAATGTCTCATTTCTGGGTCCAATGGAATTCATAGGTATAGGAAGAAGCCCCATCAAATAGAGATTTTTTCTTTCGACCATCCTTCGATTGTTAATACGAGATAGAAGGACCGCTACTACAAGCAGTACTACACCTTTGATCATGAAATATGGATTGCTTGTTGAACCCTGTGAATCGCGTGAAAGTAGGATACTCAAAATTCGGGGGTCAAAGAGTTTCATAAAACGTTCTTGGTGGAAAAAAATTGGAGTGAAAGATCCCACTGAATCGAATTTGATCCATGAATCTAAGAAATAGTGAGAATTCTTGATCTCTCTCAATTCCAAGATCCAGGATTTGAATGGATGTTGTTTCATTGATTCCTCTTTCATTGATTCCTCCTAAAGATTTCATTTCAATTGGAATTTGGTTATTCACGATGTACGATGATCCCTGTTAAGCATCCATGGCTGAATGGTTAAAGCGCCCAACTCATAATTGGCAAATTCGTAGGTTCAATTCCTGCTGGATGCACGCCAATGGGAACGTTCAATAAGTCTATTGGAATTGGCTCTCTCTCAATGGAGTCTCACCATCCATACATAACGAATTGGTATGGTATATTCATACCATAACATATGAACAATAAGAACTAGAATTCTTATCGATACTGGAACTCATAGGGAAGAAAATGGATTTATGGATGGAATCAAATACGCAGTATTTACAGAAAAAAGTATTCGGTTATTGGGGAACAATCAATATACTTCTAATGTCGAATCAGGATCAACTAGGACAGAAATAAAGCATTGGGTCGAACTCTTCTTTGGTGTCAAGGTAATAGCTATGAATAGTCATCGACTCCCCGGAAAGGGTAGAAGAGTGGGACCTACTATGGGACATACAATGCATTACAGACGTATGATCATTACACTTCAACCGGGTTATTCTATTCCACCTCTTATAGAGAAAAGAACTTAAAGTCAAATACTTAATAACAAGGGTAACATGGCCATACATTTATACAAAACTTCTACCCCGAGCACACGCAACGGAGCCGTAGACATGAAATCCAATCCACGAAATAATTTGATTTATGGACAGCATCATTGTGGTAAAGGTCGTAATGCCAGAGGAATCATTACCGCAAGGCATAGAGGGGGAGGTCATAAACGTCTATACCGTAAAATCGATTTTCGACGGAATGAAAAAGACATATCTGGTAGAATCGTAACCATAGAATACGACCCTAATCGAAATGCATACATTTGTCTCATACACTATGGGGATGGTGAGAAGAGATATATTTTACATCCCAGAGGGGCTATAATTGGAGATACCATTGTTTCTGGTACAGAAGTTCCTATATCAATGGGAAATGCCCTACCTTTGAGTGCGGTTTGAACTATTGATTTACGTAATTGGAAGTAACCAATTAGGTTTACGACGAAACCTAGAAATCGATCACTGATCCAATTTGAGTACCTCTACAGGATAGACCTCAACAGAAAACTGTTGAGTAACGGCAGCAAGTGATTGAGTTCAGTAGTTCTTCATAGAAAATTATTGACTCTAGAGATATGGTAATATGGAGAAGACAAAATTGTTTGAAGCACGGACAGAACCGGAAGCGCCCCTTGTTTCAAAGACGGGTTATTCACATTTAATTTGATGGTCAGAGGCGAATTGAAAGCTGTAATTATAAAGATCCCCCGGGGAAAAATAGAGATGTCTCCTACGTTACCCGTAATATGTGGAAGTATCGACGTAATTTCATAGAGTCATTCGGTCTGAACGCTACATGAAAAACATAAGCCAGATGATGGAACGGGGAGACCTAGGATGTAGAAGAGATCATAACATGAGCGATTCGGCAGATTTGGATTCCTATATATCCACTCATATGGTACTTCATCATACGATCATATAAGATCCATCTGTCTAGATATCATCATATACATCTAGAAAGCCGTATGCTTTGGAAGAAGCTTGTACAGTTTGGGAAGGGGTTTTTATTGAGAAAAAAGAAGAATCCACTTCAACCGATATGCCCTTGGGCACGGCCATACATAATATAGAAATCACACTTGGAAAGGGTGGGCAATTAGCTAGAGCAGCAGGTGCTGTAGCGAAACTGATTGCAAAAGAAGGTAAATCGGCCACATTAAGATTACCATCTGGGGAGGTCCGTTTGATATCCAAAAACTGCTTAGCAACAGTCGGACAAGTAGGTAATGTTGGGGTGAACCAAAAAAGTTTGGGTAGAGCCGGATCTAAGCGTTGGCTAGGTAAGCGTCCCGTAGTAAGAGGAGTTGTTATGAACCCTGTAGACCATCCCCATGGGGGCGGTGAAGGGAGAGCCCCGATTGGTAGAAAAAAACCTATGACCCCTTGGGGCTATCCTACACTTGGAAGAAGAAGTCGGAAAAGGAAAAAATATAGTGATAGTTTTATTCTTCGTCGCCGTAAATAGGAATATTGAATGAAAATCGAATTTTGAGAATTTGAAATAATCTTGTTATTCTTTAAAATCTTTGAAATAAAGGAGTTATAAGTTGTGGCACGTTCACTAAAAAAGAATCCTTTTGTGGCTAATCATTTATTGAGAAAAATTGAAAAACTCAATATGAGAGAAGAAAAAGAAATAATAGTAACTTGGTCTAGAGCATCTACCATTATACCTACAATGATTGGCCATACAATTGCTATTCATAATGGAAAAGAGCATTTACCCATTTATATAACAGATCGTATGGTAGGCCATAAATTGGGAGAATTTGCACCTACTCGAACTTTTGGTAGACATGCAAGAAACGATAATAGATCTCGTCGTTAATCTTTGTTAATTTTTGCATTTCTTTTGATTTGCAAATTTATATATTTATTTAATATTGATTATGAATTTCCATTATGCAATTTTTCTTTATTTTTTCAATACTTATTTTTTAAATTCAATATTTTAATTCCATTATAAAATTATCAAAAATGATAAAATGATATGTATATAAATATATATTATAAATATATATGTTAAAGATATTTTACATATAAAAATATAAAAAAATAAAGAAATCGAAAACGAAAATATTTCAATAATAAATATTTCAAGAAAACATTTAGAAATTAGAAATTTATATCTAAATATATATATATAGGTTAAATCAATTAAAATGAAGAAATTAAGTTAAATATATCCAACGGTATCCAATGGCATATATATATATAATAGTATATAGATATTAAGTAGAAAAATTGTAGAATAAAATAAATCAAATAATTGCTCATCATCTATTGGTGTGGGGTAACTAACCTTATGATAAAGAAGAACTCAAATACATCAGGCATAGAAGTCAAAGTTTTAGCTCAACATATATATATGTCTGTTTTCAAAGCCCAAAGAGTAATTGATCAAATTCGCGGGCGTTCCTATGAAGAAACACTTATGATACTGGAACTCATGCCTTATCGAGCATCTTATCCTATTTTAAAATTGGTTTATTCTGCAGCAGCAAATGCTAGTCATAATATGGGTTTAAACGAAGCTGATTTATTTATTAGTAAAGCCGAAGTCAATAGAGGTGTTATTGTTAAAAAGTTAAGACCTCGGGCTAGAGGGCGTGGTTATGCAATAAGAAAACGCACCTGTCATATAACAATTGTATTGAAAGAAAAATCTAAATAATTTTTATATAAACCACAGATTTAGATTAAGACTTAAAAATAACATATGGATGGAAAGAGAACATAACATAAAAATATGGGACAAAAAATAAATCCACTCGGTTTCAGACTTGGTACAACTCAAAGTCATCATTCCTTTTGGTTCGCACAACCAAAAAGTTTTTCCGCGGGTCTTCAAGAAGATGAAAAAATACGAGATTGTATCAAGAATTATGTACAAAAAAATATGAGAATATCCTCCGGTTTCGAAGGAATTGCACGTATAGAAATTCAAAAAAGAATAGATTTAATCCAGGTCATAATCCATATGGGTTTTCCAAATTTATTAATGGAGGGCAGAACGCGAGGAATTGAAGAATTACAGACGAATGTACAAAAAAAGTTAAATTCCGTGAACCGTAGACTGAACATTGCTATCACAAGAGTTGAAAAACCTTATGGACAACCCAATATTCTTGCAGAATATATAGCTTTACAATTAAAAAATAGAGTTTCTTTTCGAAAAGCAATGAAAAAAGCTATTGAATTAACTGAACAAACAGATACAAAAGGAATTCAAGTACAAATTGCAGGACGTATCGATGGAAAGGAAATTGCCCGTGTCGAATGGATTAGAGAAGGTAGAGTTCCCCTACAAACTATTCGTGCTAAAATTGATTATTGTTCCTATACGGTTCGAACTATCTATGGGGTATTAGGCATAAAAATTTGGATATTTGTAGACGAGGAATAATAATCAATCAAGATCGAGGTACAAGGTAATAAATAAATAAATAATATAATAAATGGACCTTTTTTGTCTTGCTATTATATTACAATAACATCCAGTACCAGTAATAGAACTCAAAATGAAAAAATTTGCATTCTTTCCGTTCAATCAAAAAAAACTCATTTTATTTCTATAGGGTTAAATAAAAATTCGATTGACCATTTCATTTGGTATAATTGCTATGCTTAGTGTGTGACTCGTTGGTTTTTTCTTTCGAGTTGGGATTAAAAAAACTGACTAACTCCTACACTATGGAACTATGGGCTAGTAACTATAGAAAAAGAAAGAAACTAAAAACCAGCTTATTGCTTCGTATTGTCAAGATCCCACAAAACAGTCACTATATGATCCGTGGATCATATAGTTGTAGCAACTGAAATCTTATTCGCTAAAAAATCGGATTATGAGAAATTCGATTAAATTAAGAATTCTAACAAAGGGATGTAGATAAAAGGGAGGGTGATAGAAAGAGAGAAGAAAAATATCAATGATATAATATGATTTCAATATGTATGGCCTCTGAATTATCTAATAAGAATAAAAAGCAATGTGATAAAGCATCAATACTCATAAGAAAAAAAAGTAAAGAGCCCAAGTTAATAGAAACTAAGGAAATTGACTCAAAAAAGAATAATTTAATTAGTAGCTCCATTGCAAAGTTCAGGCCTAACCATTAGCGTAGAAGCTATAGGAACGACGGAACCCGTGACTGCATAAGATTCTATTGAAAACGAATCCTAATAATTCATCGGGAAGGATGGCGGAACGAACCTGGAACCTATTTATTCTGAGCGGTCATAGCACGATTTGATCCCTACGAATGAAGGAGAAAAGAGTCAATATTCGCCCGCGAAACTCTTTTTTTTTTTTATTTACTTTTACTGGATTAACAAATTTTTGTGATTCAATAAATGTAAAAAAGGTAAAAAAAAAAAAAATGAAAATGAAAAAAGAATTCATTACAATAACAATCTCAATTTAGAAATAGGCGTCTAATTCTAGTTTGACTATTTATTATATATATATAATACAAATACAGCTTCTTATTAATCAAAAAATCCCATGATTTCATTTCATATTTTAATAAAGTAATACATATGTAATATGAATATTATTGCATTATTTTATTCGCGAGGAGCTGGATGAGAAGAAATTCTCATGTCCAGTTCTGAAGTAGAGATGGAATTAAAAAAGAACCATCAACTATAACCCCAAAAGAACCAGATTCCGTAAACAACATAGAGGAAGAATGAAAGGAATATCTTATCGAGGCAGTCACGTTTGCTTCGGAAGATATGCTCTTCAGGCACTTGAACCCGCTTGGATCACAGCTAGACAAATAGAAGCCGGTCGAAGAGCAATGACGCGATATGCACGCCGTGGTGGAAAAATATGGGTACGTATATTCCCTGACAAACCTGTTACACTAAGACCCGCGGAAACACGTATGGGTTCGGGGAAAGGTTCCCCCGAATATTGGGTATCCGTTGTTAAGCCAGGTCGAATACTTTATGAAATGAGTGGGGTATCAGAAACTATAGCAAGAGCGGCTATTGAGATAGCTGCGTCCAAAATGCCTATACGAACTCAATTTGTTATTGCTAAATAAGGATGTAGAACCAAAGCAAATAAATGTTAGGTATGAAAAATACAATAAAGAGGTTTTTTGGATTTCTGGACACATAATATTTCTTTTTTCCTTCACTCTTTGCATTGAAAGAACAGATAAAATATGATTCAACCTCAGACCCTTTTGAATGTAGCGGATAACAGCGGGGCTCGAGAATTAATGTGTATTCGAATCTTAGGGGCTAGTAATCGTCAATATGCTCGTATTGGTGACGTTATCGTTGCAGTAATCAAGGAAGCAGTGCCCAATATGCCTCTAGAAAAATCAGAAGTAATTAGAGCTGTAATTGTACGTACACGTAAAGAACTCAAACGTGACAACGGTATGATAATACGATATGATGACAATGCAGCGGTTGTCATTGATCAAGAAGGAAATCCAAAAGGAACTCGGATATTTGGTGCAATTGCTCGAGAATTGAGACAGTTAAATTTTACTAAAATAGTCTCATTAGCTCCTGAGGTATTATAAATACTAATAGATGAAATTCTGATATAGTAAGGTATTTGAAATAGATCAATCAATTAACGGATTGTGTCTCAAGTATATATTTAATAATTCATAAAAAAGCATGTTGATTATATCAAAACAAAATTGGAGGACAAAAATAATTATAGTATGGGTAGAGACACTATTGGCGATATAATAACTTCGATAAGAAATGCTGACATGAACAAAAAAGAAACAGTTCGAATAATATCTACTAATATGACTGAAAACATTGTTAAAATACTTCTACAGGAAGGTTTTATTGAAAACGTTAGAAAACATCGGGAAAATAACAATTATTTCTTGGTTTTAACCCTGCGACATAAAAGAAAGACTAGGAAAGGTATACATAAAACTATTTTAAAACGTATCAGTCGACCCGGTCTACGACTCTATTCTAACTATCAACGAATTCCTAAGATTTTAGGTGGAATGGGGATTGCAATTCTTTCCACTTCTCAAGGTATAATGACAGATCGAGAAGCCCGACTAAAAAAAATTGGGGGAGAACTTTTGTGTTATATATGGTGATCCTTCTCTTTTGGCATCCTAATTGGATCTGTAACTTACTATCTGCAAAAAAGAGAGGAGGGGTCGGTTATATGACTACACCTCCATTAGTTGATACTTCAAGGGAGGTCACCCGGAATGAAAGAACAAAAATTGATTCATGAAGGTTTAATTACTGAATCACTTCCCAACGGTATGTTCCGGGTCCGTTTAGATAATGAAGATTTAATTCTAGGTTATGTTTCGGGGAGGATTCGACGCAGTTTTATACGTATACTACCGGGGGATAGGGTCAAAATTGAAGTAAGTCGTTATGATTCAACCAGAGGACGTATAATTTATAGACTTCGCAACAAAGATTTGAATGATTAGGTATTTTTTTTTGCATTCTCCTCGTGGGACTATAATTCGGGATTACAAAATGAAAGAGATTTTTTTCTTTCAAACAAAGAGTGGATTAAAAAATTAAAAAGTAAGGAATTCTAAATATGAAAATAAGAGCTTCTGTTCGTAAAATTTGTGAAAAATGCCGACTGATTCGTAGGCGCGGACGAATTATAGTGATTTGTTCCAACCCGAAACATAAACAAAGACAAGGATAAGGACAATCTTTCTTAAAAGAAACTAACTTTAGGAAGGACTCATGTAAGTAAAAAAAAAAAAAAAAGATCAAAAATTTTTAACATGAAATGGATATCTCCGTATATTTCTGACTCATATTTATGAGATGATAAAAGATGGCAAAACCTATACCAAGAATTGGTTCGCGCGGGAATGGACGTACTGGTTCACGTAAAACTGGACGTAGAATACCAAAAGGAGTTATTCATGTTCAAGCGAGTTTCAACAATACCATTGTAACTGTTACAGATGTACGAGGTCGGGTGGTTTCTTGGTCCTCTGCTGGTACTTCTGGATTCAAGGGTGCAAGAAGAGGGACACCTTTTGCTGCTCAAGACGCAGCACAAAATGCCATTCGGACGGTGGTGGATCAGGGTATGCAACGAGCAGAAGTCATAATAAAGGGTCCTGGTCCCGGAAGAGATGCAGCACTACGAGCCATTCGTAGAAGTGGTCTAGTTTTAAGTTATGTACGCGATGCAACCCCTATGCCACATAATGGATGCAGACCCCCTAAAAAAAGGCGTGTATAAAAATAAGAATTAAATGGATTTCAAGAGAAATAAATGATTTACCAATCATATCATAATATATTAGTATGGTTCGAGAGGAAGTAGCAGAATCCACTCGAACACTACAGTGGAAGTGTGTTGAATCAAGAGTAGACAGTAAGCGTCTTTATTATGGACGTTTCATTCTGTCCCCGCTTATGAAAGGTCAAGCCGATACCATAGGTATTGCGATGCGAAGGGTTTTACTTGGAGAAATAGAAGGAACATGTATCACACGCGCAAAATTTGAGGGGGTACCACATGAGTACTCGACAGTAGCAGGTATTGAAGAATCCGTACATGAAATCTTAATGAATTTGAAAGAAATTGTATTGAGAAGTAATCTGTATGGAGTTCGAAACGCATTCATTTGCGTAAAAGGCCCAAAATGTGTGACTGCTCAAGATATCATCTCACCACCTTCTGTAAAAATAGTTGACACTACACAACATATAGCTAACCTGACGGAGCCTCTTGATTTGTGTATTGAATTACAAATCAAGAGAGATCGTGGGTATCGTATAAAATCCACAAATCACTCTCAAGATGGAAGTTATCCTATAGATGCTGTATCCATGCCTGTTCGAAATGCGAATCATAGTATTTATTCCTATGGGAATGGGAATGAAAAACAAGAGATCCTTTTTCTAGAAATATGGACAAATGGAAGTTTAACTCCAAAAGAAGCACTTTATGAGGCTTCTCGTAATTTGATTGATTTATTTATTCCTTTTCTACACGCGGAAGAGGAAAACACTAATTTGGAAGAAAATCAAAACAAATTGACTTTACCCCTTTTTACCTTTCATGATGGATTGTCTAATCTAAAGAAAAATAAAAAAGGAATTGCATTAAAATCTATTTTTATTGACCAATTAGAATTGCCTTCCAGGACCTATAATTGTCTCAAAAGGTCCAATATACATACATTATTGGACCTTTTGAGTAACAGTCAAGAAGATCTTATGAAAATCGAATATTTTAGAGCAGAAGATTTAAAACAGATATTGAGCATTCTACAAAAACGTTTTGCAATGGATTTACCTAAAAATAAGTTTTCATTTTAAATCCTTTGCAATTACTTCATCTTTTTCTTTTTTTCTTTTAGAATTTTAGAACGATTTTCTAATTATAATATAAAATAATAGAAAGATAAAAAATCGTTTTTGGGTTTTTCAGTGAATCCATATAATATATTCGATAA